CCGGTCTCTGCCGCCTTCCCCAGGCCCATAGAAGAAGGGCCGGCCTTTCCTCTCCATATGCTGGATATGGAAATTCATTCCGTACCGGACCAAAAGTCTCCTCTTTTTGTTTTATTTTAGCTAGATCCCCTAATCATTGATTCAAGGAAGAAGGGAGAAGGAAAGGTTGGCTTTGATTCCAGATGTTGACGTAATAGAAGGAAAAGTCCCTTGCTTAAGCCACAGGGCTAGATCGGGCRTGAATACCAGATATCAAATAGACTTTCTGGGTGTTCTCCGGGGTGTTTTATTTTATTGAAAGAAACGAAATAAACAAGGGCCAATACAATAGGGGATCCTACGGCCTAAACATCTTCTTCTCGTATCGCAGGGTGTTCTCAAACGGCGAAGCCTTAACTCCCTCCCGCATAGCAATTCAATGGTGAGCGAGCCTAGTGGTTCACTTAACAGAAGCACTAGGTGAGCGGGTGCAGGACGAAAGAGATAGATTTCTTTTATTCATTCCCCCGCACCGCTATGGATGGATTTAATGTAGTACCTTATTACCTCACTGGGAGAGAAGGAAGGGAAGACACAGACTCACAATAAGAGGGACTTTATAGCTATCCTGCCTACGCTATTACATAGCAGACAGACTTTATTTGGTAGCTACATGCCCAAGGTAAACCATTCCCAAAAAGAACCGTGTCCCATACCAACTACCAAAGGAAAGAAGAAGACACCCATTTAATAACATTCTTATCTGTCCTATCTTGATCTAACCGCCTGGGAAGACCGATTGGAACCAATACCGCTAAAGAAAAGGTACGTTCCGAGGCCTATAAACTTTGAATCCTCTGCAAGATAGCACAGGCTCTTTGCCACGTGAATCATAATAGGCTGCTGTTAGCATGTTAGTTGCCTCTTACCTGACCCTTCTTACTGGATTTCCGGTCTTTCCTGATGGTGAATAAGCGCGGATTAATTAGCAGGTAACTTGATATTTCATAAAACTGGTAGAGTAGAAAGATTAGCTCTTCGCGGCAAATAATGGATTAGATTAAAGAACAGTCGTAAGGCTGCATTGATCGAATAGATGACTAAGGCTTAGAACTGATAGCAATTGAATCAGCTGTTGATGCAATAGAAGTAGAAGGTCTTTCTGCCCCCTGCTCTCGAACGTGCTCTTGTCGCAATTGAATCTGAATACCAGATTTTCTGGGTATTGGCAGTGAATCAGATAGAATAGGTAATTGTTCCATTAGGAGCTCTTGTCTTATAGAAGTAACCGGTGTTGGATAGAAGACTGTTTTAGTTGCCGGCTTGAGAAGAAGCTACACATTCATCTTACTCGAGAAATGACTTTTGAATCGAGAGCTTTTTTTAAAAATATTCCTATTTAGGAACTTCACTGAGAGAAAGTAAAGAGAGTAACTGCAATAAGGCAAATTTGACAGCATCCGATTTTGTACAGTGCAGACGCTTTTGGGGCATTCTCCTTCATGAAAATGGCATCAAGCCGATGTGGGACTTGAGGAATAGAAGGAGCTCTTTGGAGAGTGGAGAGGAATAACCGGGATTTTAAGCATTCTTCGTCCCTTATCCGCACATAGATCTTTTGACAGCTGGGATGGACTTTTGGTTTTGGGATTGCTCGGAACTTCACTAAAAGCAGGGGAAAGAAGTGACATCATATATAAAGAAAAGGACTCGAATGCAAGCTCCTATGGAACTGTTTGGTGGAATTGAATCAAGAGTACCACTTACAATTGAATCAGGAACCGCCGCTAGAAGGGGAACTGAATCCGATCCTGCTTGACTTTCTTTGCCTAGGATGAATACCCGTTCTTAGAGTGATAGTAGCTGTGAAAGTCTCCGGTGTGATTGAATCAGTAATCGCTCCTACCTGTTCAAGATTTTCTAACTGTGAAATCATCCCTTGCTCTCGTAAGCGGTGTCACTGCTTTCACCGAGGGGGATAGAATAAGCTCTTTGTGACGCTAACTAGAAAAATCATAAGAGAAGAAAGATCGTAGCGAATGAAAGGTGGGGCACAAGGCTATCCGAGTTCACAGGTGTCGTTGTTTATCCCCTTATTCATTAAGATTGGGTTGATGTTCAGTGACTGGCCTTTCTCTTATGATTGAATCTATATGCATTCTTTCTTAGGGTAGGACCTGATCGACCCAATCAATATGTATAGTAGAATCAAATTGATTCCTACTTCAACTATTTTTTCTCTTTTCTCAACTAGTTAAGAGGAGTCATGGAAAGAACAGGTTCAAAATCACGATCAATTCCTTTTTCAAATGCAGCTGCACGAGCCCTTCCCGCGTGCCATAAATGACCTACGAATAGGAAGAACCCTAGAACAAAATGAGAGGTAGCTAACCAACTTCTAGGAGAGACATAATTGACTGCATTGATCTCGGCACCACCTACGGAATTTAATGAACCTAAAGGCGCATGGGTCATACGCAGAACGTCGTTCTTGCCAAGGTTGTATGTCTTTTTTCAACCT